AAAAATTTTTTGATTTATGGTTAAAGAAGAAAAACAAGAAAACAGGGGTTCTGTTGAATTTCAAGTATTCAGTTTCACCAATAAGATACGGAGACTTGCTTCACATTTGGAATTACACAAAAAAGATTTTTCATCGGAAAGAGGTCTACGAAGACTTTTGGGAAAACGTCAACGTTTGCTGGCTTATTTGGCAAAGAAAAATAGAGTACGTTATAAGAAATTAATCAGTCAGTTGGATATTCGGGAGAAGTAATTTAATCGTTCGAATTTTTTTCTTATTTTATTAGTAGTCTTATAGTAGTCTTAGATTTTGCATTTTGATGAGCCTCGTTTTGAGGAATTCATGGAATAATCCATTTTCATGGAAAAACGAATAAGAACAAGGATATGAGTCTACCGCTTACAAGAAAGGATCTCATGATAGTCAATATGGGCCCTCAACACCCATCAATGCATGGTGTTCTTCGACTGATCGTTACTCTCGATGGTGAAGATGTTATTGATTGCGAACCCATATTAGGGTATTTACACAGAGGAATGGAAAAAATCGCGGAAAACAGAACTATTATACAATACTTGCCTTATGTAACACGGTGGGATTATTTAGCTACTATGTTTACAGAAGCAATAACGGTAAATGCACCAGAATTCTTGGAGAATATTCAAATACCCCAAAGAGCCAGCTATATTAGGGTAATTATGTTAGAATTGAGCCGTATAGCTTCTCACTTGTTATGGCTTGGACCTTTTATGGCGGATCTCGGGGCACAGACTCCTTTTTTCTACATTTTTAGAGAGAGAGAATTGATATATGATCTATTTGAAGCTGCTACAGGTATGCGAATGATGCATAATTACTTTCGCATCGGAGGAGTAGCCGCCGATCTACCTTATGGATGGATGGATAAATGTTTAGATTTCTGTGATTATTTTTTACGAGGAGTTGTTGAATACCAACAACTTATTACACAAAATCCTATTTTTTTAGAACGAGTTGAAGGAGTCGGTTTTATTAGCGGAGAAGAAGCAGTAAATTGGGGCTTATCGGGCCCAATGTTACGAGCTTCTGGAATACAATGGGATCTTCGTAAAATTGATCCTTATGAGTCTTACAATCAATTCGATTGGAAAGTACAATGGCAAAAAGAAGGAGATTCGTTAGCTCGCTATTTAGTACGAATCAGTGAAATGAGGGAATCCATAAAAATTATTCAACAGGCTGTAGAGAAAATTCCTGGAGGACCTTATGAGAATTTAGAAGCCCGACGCTTTAAGAAAGCAAAGAATTCCGAATGGAATGATTTTGAATATCGATTTCTTGGTAAAAAACCTTCGCCCAATTTTGAATTATCAAAGCAAGAGCTTTATGTAAGAGTAGAAGCTCCAAAAGGTGAATTAGGAATTTATCTGGTAGGAGATGATAGCCTTTTCCCCTGGAGATGGAAAATTCGTCCACCTGGTTTTATTAATTTACAAATTCTTCCTCAGCTAGTTAAAAAAATGAAATTGGCTGATATCATGACGATATTAGGTAGTATAGATATCATTATGGGGGAAGTTGATCGTTGAAATGATAATAGATAGGGTAGAGGTAGAAACTATCAATTCTTTTTCGAAATCGGAATTATTAAAAGAAGTCTACGGACTGGTATGGATTCTACCCATTTTGACCCTCCTACTGGGAATCACAATAGAAGTACTCGTAATTGTGTGGTTAGAAAGAGAAATATCCGCATCGATACAACAACGTATTGGTCCAGAATATGCTGGCCCCCTGGGACTCCTTCAAGCTATAGCAGATGGAACTAAGCTACTTTTAAAAGAGGATATCCTGCCATCCCGAGGAGAGATTCCCTTATTTAGCATTGGTCCCTCTATAGCAGTCATATCCATTTTATTAAGTTTTTTAGTGATCCCTTTGGGATATCATTTTGTTTTAGCTGATCTTAGTATTGGTGTTTTTTTATGGATTGCCATTTCAAGTATTGCTCCTATTGGTCTTCTCATGGCGGGATATAGCTCAAATAATAAATATTCTTTTTCAGGAGGTCTACGAGCGGCTGCTCAATCTATTAGTTATGAAATACCATTAACTTTTTGTGTCCTAGCAATATCTCTACGTGTGATTCGTTAAAATAGGATCTTTTTCTTCTAAAATACATTGAATGCTTATCTTCCTTTGCTTATTCTGTATTCGAGTTGGTAAGTTAAACTAGATAGCTATATGAGTGAAACAAAACAGCTTATTAATTTGTAGTAAAAATACAAAATCTCATTTCCTACGTACAAGAAAAAAGTTCCAGTAAACATAAGCAGTGTAAACTCTTTACCCCAAGGTTGAGATTGTTTGATTAGTCATCATATCTTGAAGCGGGCAAGAATAAAGGATTCGCAATATGGAATTCCACTACTAGAATATTATAAGTTATTACTATAACTTATAACCATAAGGCAATCCATCAAAAGTTAGTGAGGGGTTAGAAACACTAAAGTACATACAGGATTAGTAATGAGAGAATCTAAATCATTAGACATTTTTCCTCATAAAAGGAATCGTAATAAGGACTTGAAATTGGTGGAAATGATCAAGTAGTACTTTCTTTGGATTCCGGTCTAGAGTATGTTCCCATTCACTTGTTAAAGAAATGGCTATCAAGAACGAATTAACCCTTTATTCTTTTTTCTTTTTAAGTATACCCTTCCTCGGAAAAGAAGAATAGGACAAAAGATATGGAATGCAATACAAAAAAGGATCTTTATTTATTCTTTATCCCTATTCATACAGAATTCCTCATGAACTAATGCCCAATTCTTTCCATTTATTAATTGCTATAACGAGTGTTTTATTACAATATTAAGTTATTACCGAACAAAGAAAAATTTTTTCTTTTATTATATAAAGGATGAGATCAATTCGGAAGCGCTTTTTTGTTATTCTAGCAGACGGAATTGCTTTGGTCTAATTTGGGCCTTTCCAATCTATTTTATCTTACCTAATTCTATCTATGCCCAGGGGATAATACCGAAATGAAACAATCCTTTCCCTTTTTCTGATCATAGAGGAGCCGTATGAAGCTAAGGTTTCATGTACGGTTTTGGAATAGCGGTGGGAACTGTGATGTTATCACCGACTATGATTATCTAACAGTTCAAGTACAGTTGATATAGTTGAAGCACAGTCCAAATATGGTTTTTTTGGATGGAATCTTTGGCGTCAGCCTATAGGTTTTCTAGTTTTTCTAATTTCTTCTTTGGCAGAATGTGAAAGATTACCCTTTGATTTACCAGAAGCAGAGGAAGAATTAGTAGCAGGTTATCAAACCGAATATTCTGGTATTAAATATGGTTTATTTTATCTTGTTTCTTACCTAAATTTATTAGTTTCCGCTTTATTTGTAACTGTTCTATACTTAGGGGGGTGGAATTTCTCTATTCCCTATATATCCTTTTTTGGGTTTTTCCAAATGAATAAAATAATTGGAATTTTGGAAATGGTAGTAGGTATCTTTATTACATTAACTAAAGCTTATTTATTTCTCTTCATTTCTATCACAATAAGATGGACTTTACCCAGGATGAGAATGGATCAGTTATTAAATCTTGGATGGAAATTTCTTTTACCTATTTCTCTGGGCAATCTCTTATTAACAACTTCTTCCCAACTAGTTTCACTATAAATAAGATAATACAATAAGAGTAAGAATATTTTCAACACAAAAGTTCTCTCAAACAAGAGAAAGAAACATACCTTTTTCATATATATTTAGAATATGTTCCCTATGCTAACTGGGTTCATTAGTTATGGTCAACAAACAATACGCGCCGCAAGATACATTGGTCAAGGTTTCATAATTACCTTATCCCACACAAATCGTTTCCCTATAACGATTCACTACCCTTATGAAAAATCAATTACATCAGAGCGTTTCCGGGGGCGAATACACTTTGAATTTGATAAATGCATTGCTTGTGAAGTATGTGTTCGCGTATGCCCGATAGATCTACCCCTTGTGGATTGGAGATTTGAAAAAGATATTAAAAGGAAACAATTGCTTAATTATAGTATTGATTTCGGAGTTTGTATATTTTGTGGTAACTGTGTTGAATACTGTCCGACAAATTGTTTATCAATGACTGAAGAATATGAACTTTCTACTTATGATCGTCATGAATTGAATTACAATCAAATTGCTTTGAGTCGGTTACCAATCTCCATAATGGGAGATTACACAATTCAAACAATTAGGAATTCGCCTCAAAGTCAAATAGACGAAGAAAAATCTTGGAATTCAAGAACGATTACTGATTACTAGGTATTAGGATTTTTTTTGTTAGAAAAATCTATTTTTACTAAACTATAACGAAAAAAGAATAACTACTGCTTAACAACTTATATACATATACAAAAAAATATCCTAATACCTTTTCCCTTCCTTGAATCTTTTAGTTTTAGTCAGTTCATGAAAAATTTTATACTATAAATTTCTTCTTATCCATAATGGATTTACCTGGACCAATACACGAGATTCTTGTGCTATTTGGGGGATTTGTTCTTCTACTAGGGGGTCTAGGAGTAGTATTACTTACCAACCCAATTTATTCGGCCTTTTCACTGGGATTAGTTCTTGTTTGTATATCCTTATTCTATTTTTTATTGAATTCCTACTTTGTAGCTGTCGCACAACTTCTTATTTATGTGGGAGCCATAAATGTCTTGATCATATTTGCTGTAATGTTTGTAAACGGCTCAGAGTGGTCTAAAGATAAGAATTATTGGACTATTGGAGATGGGTTTACTTTACTCGTTTGTATAACTATTCCTTTTTCACTAATGACTACTATCCCAGATACGTCGTGGTATGGAATTCTTTGGACTACAAGATCAAACCAAATAGTAGAACAGGGTCTCATAAATAACGTTCAACAAATTGGGATTCATTTAGCAACCGATTTTTATCTTCCGTTTGAACTCATTTCCCTAATTCTTCTAGTTTCTTTAATAGGTGCAATTACTATGGCTCGACAATAAGAAATACTTAGAATGAGTAAAAATTCTTAGAATTTCAAATAAAAAATAAATAACTAAAGAATCACAATTTTGATTTAGTAAAACAATCTACTGCCAACACAACAAATACCTTCTTTTCCCTTTTGTTGCGTAATTATTCTATTCTAATTAATTGAATCGGTTCAATTCTTGTCCTCATATTGAAATGAATCGAGATTGATAAGGAGTTAGTTAATGATGTTTGAGCATGTACTTTTTTTGAGTGTCTATTTATTTTCGATTGGTATCTATGGATTGATCACAAGCCGAAACATGGTTAGAGCTCTAATATGTCTTGAACTTATACTGAATTCAATTAATCTAAATCTCGTAACATTTTCTGATCTATTTGATAGTCGCCAATTAAAAGGAGACATTTTCGCAATTTTTGTTATAGCCCTTGCGGCTGCTGAAGCCGCTATTGGACTATCCATTCTTTCTTCTATCCATCGTAACAGGAAATCAACGCGTATCAATCAATCTCATTTTTTGAATAATTAGACATAGAATCCTCTAAACAAAGGCGCATATATAATAATACAGAACATTAAGATGAATAGAAATCTAATCTTATTTTCTTATTAATATTTAATAATATCCATTTTTTGAGTAGGTTATTTCTGAGTATTCTTTTTTACTTATTGAATATTTGAATATTGCATTTTTGCAATTCATTGATATTGCAATTTGAATATTGCAATAATTTATATTGAAAAGATGATACCCAATTTATTGGCTAATTCAAATTAGTATGTAGAATTCGTATAATTATTACTGTTGAAGTCTTAAATTCAAGTCTCTTAGCTCTTTTCATGCTTTCTCACAAACAGATTAAGAAATATATTGCACTATTTGTTAAAGTTTGGATAAACCATTGCTTCGTCTGGTGTCTACAATATATCTAATTTATATAGTACTAATTTCATTTTTACCAGATCGAAATTTTTTATGTTGAAAAGGGAAATTTAGAGATCCAATGTCACATTCTGTAAAAATTTATGATACATGTATAGGATGCACTCAATGTGTACGAGCTTGTCCAACAGATGTATTAGAAATGATACCTTGGGATGGATGTAAAGCCAAGCAAATTGCTTCCGCGCCGAGAACCGAAGATTGTGTGGGTTGTAAGAGATGCGAATCCGCCTGCCCAACAGATTTTTTAAGTGTCCGCGTTTATTTAGGGCCTGAAACAACCCGCAGCATGGCTCTATCTTATTGATACGTTACAAAAAACTCCACTTGAATCGTCTGATTCCTCTTTACCGAAGAAGCCTGTGCTCGAAATAATCGAGCATGGGCTTTTCTGGTCAAAACGTATCTTGTCTTTATTACTTTATCATGAGTTATTTTCCTTGGTTAACAATACTTGTTGTTTTGCCGATATTTGCAGGTTCATTAATTTTCTTTTTACCTCATAAAGGAAATAAAATCGTTAGGTGGTATACTATATCTATTTGTTTATTAGAATTCCTTTTAATGACTTATGCATTCTGTTATCATTTCCAATTGGAGGATCCCTTAATCCAATTAAGGGAGGATTCTAAATGGATAGATGTTTTGGATTTCCACTGGAGATTGGGAATCGATGGACTTTCATTAGGATCTATTTTATTGACAGGATTTATCACTACTTTAGCTACTTTAGCGGCTTGGCCGGTTACCCGGAATTCGCGATTATTCTATTTCCTGATGCTAGCAATGTATAGCGGTCAAATAGGATTATTTTCTTCACGAGACCTTTTACTTTTTTTTATCATGTGGGAGTTAGAATTAATCCCTGTTTACTTACTTTTATCCATGTGGGGGGGAAAGAGGCGTCTGTATTCAGCTACCAAGTTTATTTTGTATACTGCAGGCGGTTCCATTTTTTTCTTAATTGGAGTTCTGGGTATGGGGTTATATGGTGCCAATGAACCCGGATTCGATTTGGAAAAATTGATTAATCAATCATACCCTGCAACATTAGAAATACTACTGTATTTTGGCTTCCTTATTGCTTATGCTGTCAAATTGCCGATTATACCTCTACATACGTGGTTACCAGATACCCATGGGGAAGCGCATTACAGTACATGTATGCTTTTAGCCGGAATTCTATTAAAGATGGGAGCATACGGATTGATTCGGATCAATATGGAATTGTTACCTCATGCTCATTATCTATTTTCCCCCTGGTTGGTAATAATAGGAGCGGTGCAAATAATCTATGCAGCTTCAACTTCTCTTGGTCAACGAAATTTCAAAAAAAGAATAGCCTACTCCTCCGTATCTCACATGGGTTTCATAATTATAGGAATTGGTTCCATAACCAACATTGGACTAAATGGAGCTTTTTTACAAATATTATCCCACGGATTTATCGGTGCTACACTTTTTTTCTTGGCGGGAACGGCTTGTGATAGAGTGCGTCTTGTTTATCTCGAAGAACTGGGGGGAATATCTATTCCAATGCCAAAAATTTTTACCATGTTTAGTAGCTTTTCAATGGCTTCTCTTGCCTTGCCAGGAATGAGCGGTTTTGTTGCCGAATTAGTAGTATTTTTTGGGCTAATTACTAGTCCTAAATTTATGTTAATGCCAAAAATGCTAATTACTTTTGTAATGGCAATTGGAATGATATTAACTCCTATTTATTTATTATCTATGTTACGCCAGATGTTCTATGGATACAAGCTATTTCATGTTCCAAACGAAAATTTTGTGGATTCTGGACCACGGGAACTCTTTCTTTTAATCTGTATCTTTTTACCAGTAATAGGAATTGGTATTTATCCAGATTTTGTTCTCTCGCTATCTGTTGACAGGGTAGAGGCTCTATTATACAATTATTATCCTAAATAGGATTTTCTTTTTTTTTTTTTAACTAGTCCGCTCTATATTCCATAGTGGAAAAAACATAAAATTCATAAATAAAAAAGGAAAAAAGTCTAATTAGATCTATCTCGAATTTTTGAGAACCCCTTGAAAAGACGGTCAAGGGGTTCTCAAATCAAACAAAAAAGGAAAAAACCTTCATTTTATGAAGGTTTTATGTTATGTAATCATTTAGATGGTAATGTAAATGAACCATAACTATGTAAACCTATTCCTAATAGATTGATACCAAAATAGCAGATCCAAATTATAAGAAATCCTATCGAAGCTACAAGTGCGGAATTCGTACCCTTCCAATTTTGATTTGTTCTACTATGTAAATATATTGCAAATATGGTCCAGGTAATAAAAGCCCAAGTTTCCTTAGGATCCCAATTCCAATAGGATCCCCATGCCTCATTAGCCCATACAGCTCCACAAAGAATACCTATGGTTAAAAGAGTAAACCCTAGACTAATGACACGATAACTCCAAAAATCCAAACGCTCAGTTAATTGATATTTGTAATAATTTGGAAATGCGAGAAAAGAGGTGTTTTTTAAAGAACTTCTTTTTGCATATAAATATTCAATCTCACTAAAGAAAAATGTTTTACTTAAAACATTTTTTTTCTTTTTAGAAAAGAAATCGAAATTCTTTCGAAATCTAATGATTAGAAGAGCGGCGGATAATAAGGATCCGCACAAAAGAGTTGCATAGCTTAGTAACATCATACTGACATGCATCATTAACCACTGAGATTGTAGAGCAGGTACTAGTATTGTGGATTGATGCATTTCAGTTAAAAGACCCGACGTGGCAAAGCCTTGCGTTAAAATAGTACTTGGTGTAGTTATTGTGCTTAAATCATTTTTCGAGTTCTGTATCTTAGGAATAGTATGAAGAATATACAGAGCCCATGAAAGGAAGATCAATGACTCATCTAAATTACTTAATGGAAAATGTCCCGAAGAAACCCAACGAGAAACTAAGAATCCTGTTATAGAGAAAAAAGTTGTTATCATTCCTTTTTCTGACGAATCACGTAATCCCCTAAGTTCACGAACTAATAAGGTTATCAAATGAATCGTAATCACAATTGAAATGGTTGAGAACGAGATATGAGTTAGTATATGTTCTAAAGTTGCAAATAGCATAAGGATAAGGTCCCATTACAAAATTGGAAATTTCGAATTGAATCCATTTTCTAATCTATTGTATTCTTTTTCTAGACTGCCGCCACTCGGACTCGAACCGAGATGCTTGAGCACTGCTTCCTAAGAGCAGCGTGTCTACCAATTTCACCATGGCGGCTAACTTAAAATAATAGTTAACTTAAAAGAATAATAGTTATTTTCTCGCGAATCGTCGAGACTGGGAGAGGCCATAGAATTTAGGAACATTAGAATTTCATCATTAACTACAAAGAATTTTGTATTTTAGAAAAATTTATAGAATGAAAATCTTTACGCTCTTATTAATATGATTTACCGGTTCTAAACTCATTTATATGGGAATTTTGGATAAGATTGGATAAGATAGGTAGAGGTTGTAAGTCCTATTGCAAGAATAGTCTACTTTTGGTAATAGAATCCTCATAAAAAAAATATGAGGATTCTATTACCAAAAAAAAGTTCTTTGCTAGGAAAAGAATACTGAGGACACAATATACCAAAAACTTTTGTTCTATATAATGGATAACAGAGGGATTCGTTCTAAGAATATTGTACCGAGGAATTCGACACATAAAAGTACATTCGTTAATTAATCCGAATTATTCATTCATATTAAATAATTGGAATTTCTTTGAGTTGGGATAGTTCAATTCAGATTATTCCAAAACCTTATTATTTGTTTGTTGCCCAGAAAAACCTTTTGGTTTTGGATGCTCGTTGCCGCTAGAAAATGATCTTGATTTTGCTAAAGAATAAGATTGTACTATGGAAAAATAAGTCTTTTTCTTCCAAAGATTTTTACGAATACGCTTTTTTGACATCGAAGTGCGTTTTTTTGGAACTGCCATTTAAAAAGGGATTACTTTTTTCTAGTTGTATGTGAAAGACATCTATTGCCGCAAATCAATCCTTCTTTCTGTTTTTTCTTAGTATTTATACTTAGATACTGAAAGATACTGAAATTCGAAATTCTTTTTTAGTTCATTTTGTCTAATGTGGGTAAGACAAGAGTTTTTAAAGGCTTTCTATTTAATTTAAATCAATTTATATATCAAATATACTCCATATATAAATATATGGTATGGGGGATAAGCCCTCATATAAGATGGGGAGATAAAAAGAAGGTAAAATTCAATTCGTTAATTAAGTTCAGAACGGTATTTCATAATTGAATTCCAATAAAAAAAAATACTTAGTCTCTTAAACAAGACATTCTAAAACTTAGAGAATTCTAGTCATTAGGATTTCCTTTTATATGAAGTAAGCAATATTCGAGAATTTCCTATACTATAAATATAGGTTTTCTTTGGAATTCAATCAATCAATTACGAAACAAGAGAGCTCCTTTATTTTAAGAGAAAGAAATACAAAAATGAATAGAAAGTAAAATGATTCAATGTTTTTTTGTATTTTATTAATAAATATTTTTTTAACTAATAACTAGATAACGAAATTATTTGATTCACTTTTTGAATATTTTAATGAGACAAATTTGGAAAAGTCCGGAATTCCTGTATTTTTTCTTATTCTTATTTTGTTTTTTTAATTCCTTTAGAGAGAGATAAGAGTAGGTTTGGTGAATCGGAAACAATTCTATTTTATAGAAAAATTTCAACTAAAAATTGCTATTTCTTTTCTTATGGAACATACATATCAATATGCCTGGGTAATCCCTCTTCTCCCACTTCCAGTTATTATGTCAATGGGATTTGGACTTTTTCTTATTCCGACAGCAACAAAAAATCTTCGACGCATATGGGCTTTTCCTAGTATTTTACTCTTAAGTATAGCTCTGATATTCTCAGTTCACCTGTCTATTCAACAAATAAATGGAAGTTCCATCTATCAATATCTATGGTCTTGGACCATCAATAATGATTTTTCCTTAGAATTTGGATACTTGATCGACCCCCTTACGTCTATTATGTTAATACTAATTACTACTGTAGGAATCTTGGTTCTTATTTATAGTGATGATTATATGTCTCACGATGAAGGATATTTGAGATTTTTTGTTTATATAAGTTTTTTTAATACTGCCATGTTGGGGTTGGTTACTAGTTCCAATTTGATACAAATTTATTTTTTTTGGGAACTTGTCGGAATGTGTTCCTATTTATTGATAGGCTTTTGGTTTACACGACCAATTGCAGCGAGTGCTTGCCAAAAAGCTTTTGTAACTAATCGTGTAGGGGATTTTGGTCTGTTATTAGGAATTTTAGGTTTTTTTTGGATAACAGGTAGTTTAGAGTTTCGAGATTTGTTCAAAATTGCTAATAACTGGATTCCTAATAATGGGGTTAATTCCTTACTTACTACTTTGTGTGCTTTTTTATTATTCCTTGGTGCAGTTGCAAAATCTGCACAATTCCCTCTTCACGTATGGTTACCCGATGCTATGGAAGGACCCACTCCCATTTCGGCTCTTATACACGCAGCAACTATGGTTGCTGCGGGGATTTTTCTTCTAGCTCGACTTCTTCCTCTTTTCATATCCCTACCCTTGATAATGAGTTTTATTTCTTTAGTAGGTACAATAACACTCTTCTTAGGAGCCACTTTAGCTCTTGCTCAGAGAGATATTAAAAGAAGCTTAGCCTATTCTACAATGTCTCAATTGGGTTATATGATGTTAGCCCTAGGTATGGGTTCTTATCAAGCTGCTTTATTCCATTTGATCACTCATGCTTATTCGAAAGCTTTATTGTTCTTAGGATCTGGATCCATTATTCATTCAATGGAACCTCTTGTTGGATATTCACCAGATAAAAGTCAGAATATGGTTCTTATGGGTGGTTTAAGAAAATACGTTCCAATTACAAGAACTACTTTTTTATGTGGTACACTTTCTCTTTGTGGTATTCCCCCTCTTGCTTGCTTCTGGTCCAAAGATGAAATCCTGAGTAATAGTTGGTTATATTCACCCTTTTTTGGAATAATAGCTTCTTTTACTGCAGGATTAACCGCATTTTATATGTTTCGAATATATTTACTTACTTTTGATGGCTATTTGCGTGTTCATTTTCAAAATTACAGCAGTACTAAGGAGGGTTCGTTGTATTCAATATCCTTATGGGGAAAAGGCATATCCAAAGGAGTCAATAGGGATTTGGTTTTATCAACAATGAAGAGTGGAGTTTCTTTTTTTTCACAAAATATACCCGAAATTCCTGGTAATACAAGAAATAAGATAGGATCCTTTAGTACTCCCTTTGGAGCTAAAAACACTTTTGTATATCCTCATGAAACGGGAAATACTATGCTATTTCCTCTTCTTATATTACAACTTTTTACTTTGTTCGTTGGATCCATAGGAATCCATTTTGATAATGAAATAAAAGGTAATGGAATATCGGAGTTAACCATATTATCAAAGTGGCTAACTCCTTCAATAAACTTTTTCCAGGAAAGTTCTAATTCTTCCATAAATTCATATGAATTTATCACTAATGCAATTTCTTCTGTAAGTTTAGCAATTTTGGGTCTATTCATAGCATATATCTTCTATGGATCTACTTATTCTTTTTTTCAGAATTTGAATTTTTTAAATTCTCTTGTAAAAGGGAATCCCAAAAAGAACTTTTTGGATGAAGTAAAAAAAAAGATATACAGCTGGTCATATAATCGTGGTTATATAGATGTTTTCTATACTAGGGTCTTTATCTTGGGTATAAGAAGATTGGCCGAACTAACGTATTTTTTCGATAAAGGTGTCATTGATGGAATTACCAATGGAGTAGGTCTTGCTGGTTTTTGTATAGGAGAAGAAATTAAATATGTAGGGGGAGGGCGAATATCGTCTTATCTATTCTTTTTTTTATGTTATGTATCCTTGTTCTTATTCGTTTTTCCATGAAAATGGATTATTCCATGAATTCCTCAAAACGAGGCTCATCAAAATGCAAAATCTAAGACTACTATAAGACTACTAATAAAATAAGAAAAAAATTCGAACGATTAAATTACTTCTCCCGAATATCCAACTGACTGATTAATTTCTTATAACGTACTCTATTTTTCTTTGCCAAATAAGCCAGCAAACGTTGACGTTTTCCCAAAAGTCTTCGTAGACCTCTTTCCGATGAAAAATCTTTTTTGTGTAATTCCAAATGTGAAGCAAGTCTCCGTATCTTATTGGTGAAACTGAATACTTGAAATTCAACAGAACCCCTGTTTTCTTGTTTTTCTTCTTTAACCATAAATCAAAAAATTTTTCTACCTCCTTTCTTTTTCATGTATTTTTCTGATCAGGAAAAATAAAAAATTATGTCAGTTATTTTGAAGTTATTCTAATCTCGTACACACAAAAATTTGCAATTATTCATCTACTGCTGGAATCTGGAATTTGGATTTATTTTATCGATGCAAATTGGATTTGGATAGAAGGGTACATTCTTTTATTTTAGATAGAAGAAACATTTCTTCTATCTAAAATAAAAGAATTTTGCTGATTTATTTATTGCTATATCCAATTTATAGAATTGATATACCATTTAATTGATATCATTTAGCAAAATGAAACACAGCATATGCATCCATCTTTCGGCTCGAGAATTTCACGGGATAGAGATATTTCACGGGATAGAGATATAGTATAAGAAATAGGCTATTAAGTAACTCTAAATGAATTGTGGATACATCTGTATCCTTAACATACTGAAACGACTACCATTACTCGTATCAAACCAATAGCGATTCATAAAAGCTAAATCTTGTAATCAATGGTGGGCCAATAATGAATTTTTTTGCATATGTATTAAGACGCTTGGTCTGATTTCGAAATTGTCCAGAGTTTTTTATGTTGTTTTCATTGCAAAATGATGTATCTCCTTCCGTAACTTTCCAATTACGAGTACGAGAATTGAAAGACATGAAAATTCTCAATTCTCTACGGCGTCTAGGAGATAGATAGAATATTTTCAGGAACAAGAAAATCAGAAGAATCTTTTTCTCTATTCACTACCATTCCGCGTCTTCAACTTCTATTAGTTTCTTTTCTTCTTTAATGCAATAGCTATAGTTTGATATAGAATCCATTTCTCAAAGTAATGGAAACCATTCTCTTATAGGAAATGGTTCGAAAATCGCTATTCCACCTTTTAGGTTTAGGTATCGTGAAAAGTGATACCTGTGAAGATCGTGCATTTCAGTCACATTCAGATCCGTTTTTCGAGTCCATGATATAACCAAATTGGATGGATCTTCCACCCGTTTAGCTAAGAAAGAATAGATGCAGAGGTGGATAATAGATCGATATGAAGATCATGAGCTGCCCCATAATGAAACCGCCAGTAGTCGCGAATATCTCCTTCTTCCCTAACCCAAGATTGGAGAAAGAAGATCTAAGAGGGACCTATGGAGAATGTGGTTAGAAATCCATAATAGAGTCCGACCACAACGACCGAATTAATTATCCTCCTCGAGAAACTTAGACTACATTATCCTCATCGAGAAACTTAGACTACTAAGTAGAAAAGATTTGAAAATCATGGCATGGGTCTCCTTTTTTTCTTTCTTTAGAGTTTTCTATATGCACAATTTCTCGATGTTTCGATGAGAATTTCTTGACTTTCCATATATAGAAAGAGATAGACTATAAACGACATCTCTTATGGCAATAAGACCAAAGGGATGGATATTAATGATAGGAAGTGCTAGGAAGTGAAATAGAATGAAATAGAGCCACTTTGGGCTTCCCTATGAAATGAGGCATGGAACGGAGCCACTACGAAGAAATTCCGGGAGTTACGAAAGAAGCTTCGGACTCATATTGTTCACGGGTTGAGAGCGGGAGTTGAACTCTAGGAGGTCGAATCTCCCCTTGTTCCTCAGTAGCTCAGTGGTAGAGCGGTCGGCTGTTAACTGACTGGTCGTAGGTTCGAATCCTACTTGGGGAGATTTGATTCATTCTTTAATGTAAGA